ATGATATGATAAATAGATACGAATAGAGCAAGAAAAGAAGGAAATAAAAAAACAAAGTATAGAAAAGATATCCAAAATTTTATAGAAATCACTATCCTACCCTTAGTTTTTATTTCCTTAATTTAATTGAATTTGTTTTGATTAGAGGAAAGTTCCTTAAAAACCTCTGCCTTTTTTAAAATATCCTGAACAGTTCCTGTAGGCTGAGCGCCTTTTTCAAGGAAATAGAGAATTGCGGGAACGTTTAAATAAGTTTGATTCTTGATCGGATCATAAAAACCCACTTTCTGAAGATCTCTTCCTTCTCTTCGGGATCGAACATCAATTGCAACGATTCGATAGACGGCTCATCGGGATAGATGTAGATGAAAAAGAACCCCCCCCTAGAACCGTATAGGAAGTTTTCTCCTCGTACGGCTCGAGAAAAAATGATTCGAAGTTTTGTCTATGAATAAAATTAGAATAAATAGGAAAGGAATCCATAAAATATAAAATGAATTATTCTATAATTAAACTCATAGTCTTTTTTATTTCGCTTCGTTCCTGAAAAAAAAAATCATTTGTACTCATAACTCAAGTTGAATAATTCAAAAATTTGAAAGATTTTTCTTTAATTTTGAATATCTTTTTTTTTATTGAGTGGTCTTTAACCCACCCTTTTTGTCTCCTTTAAAATATATTTGGATTCTTTATTCGGATCCGTGAGACAATTAAAGTGGTGTTTCCTTGTTCTGGGATCCTTTATCTTTGTTTTAAATCATTGGGTTTAGACATTACTTCGGTGCTTCTTAATCCTTTCAAAATGGTAGCAACATACCCCTTTTGTGATTTCTTTCTATCAAAGAATCATACCAACGGTTGATTCGTGCGTGATACACTGTGGATTGAAAAAGGTTTAGCCATTCCAACAATTTTTTTTTCAAATTTGCTCGAATCGGATCCTTTTGCTTTCTATTATAGAAGATATACTTACGAAGTTGTTCCAATTTATTAATTGGCATTAACCCTAGATCGTTGCCCCTGAGAAATTAATCAATACTTTCTACTCGAGCTCCATCATGAACTATTTACATTACAACCCAATAAAAAAAAGAAGAGTTATAGTAGAATAGAACAAATGACGTCGAGTCAAGAGCACCTTCATTCCTAATATAAAATGGTGGATAAGAATCCACACGGGATCGTGTCCTTCAAGTCGCACGTTGCTTTCTACCACATCGTTTTAAACGAAGTTTTACCATAACATTCCTCGAATTTGGAACCAGTATGGAATTGATTCAATTATGGAATCATGAATAGTCATTGGTTCAATTAGTACAGAGACAGAGTCATTTATATTTCTTATTTTCTACATAGATAAGAAATATTTTTCTATCAATATATCTCGCAAAAAAATATCTAATATCTAACAGAAATATACAGAAATAAAATCAAAATATAGAAATAACATAACTAATAGAAATATAGAAAAGAAATAATTTACATAACTAGCATCACACGAATAAGGAAATTCTATTTGACTCTGCTTCTTCAAGTGACTCAATAAGATAGACTGACCCATTTTCAACTTCCCAAAGATGGAACCTATAAGGAATCATTACAAATTACAAATCTTGATATTTGAAAAAGTTTCCTACTTCTACATCATTATTTGAGTAAAGTTTTATAGTAAAGACTCCATTTTTTTATTTGATTATCATCATCCTAACAAAGAGAAATCTTTGCTTTTTTTTTTTCGAATGGAATTGTCCATGATGTAAAGTAAATAAGCTAAATACATTGAACAAAAAAAAAGAAATATCATTGTTAAATATTTCAATTTTAATATTTTAAGGATGCAATTTCTTTTTCACAAAAATAAAAAGACTATTGTCACTGAAATAGGATAACAATACATACCTATAGGCTAAGCACTTCCTCCTTTTATATGTATTTTCTTTTCATATTTTGTTTAACCTGAGGTTAAGTAATCTTTCTGCAACTATGATCTATGCCCCATCTTATCTTTATCTGGGTCACAAACGGATTTTGAACTCGATTTAGTTCAGTTTGTGAAAAAATCAGATAAAATAAAAGAGGAATAATATTCTATTCCAATATTAGACCTTGAAACAGAATCTTGTTGAACAAAAAAGAAGTATTAGGATACAATGGATATGCTCTGGGACGGAAGGATTCGAACCTCCGAATAGCGGGATCAAAACCCGTTGCCTTACCGCTTGGCTACGCCCCATTTCCTTTTTTTATTGCACACTAATAATAATAAAGAATAATATTGGTATTAAGTGTTCGTCAATTCCAGTCCAAATATCTAGAGAAAATCTTTATTCTTTATAGAATCTATTATAGATTCGTGTTAGGATTTTGGAATGTGTATATCTATAATTCAACTGGATTTATTGATCATTACATATAATTCAATTAAGATATTGTATGAAAGTATGATTTCTTCTATTCTCCTTTGAGAATTGGAGGATTTTTGATTGAGCGGAAAAAGAAGGATTTTTTTGTCTACCCTACTTTCTTGATTTTTCCTTATATCAATAACTCAATCAAAATGCAATTATTTCGACGAAAAAAATGTCTGTTATGCTTAATATCTTTAGTTTGATCTGTCTTAATTCTGCCCTTTATCCGAGTAGTCTTTTCTTCGCGAAATTGCCCGAAGCCTATGCTTTTTTGAATCCAATCGTAGATTTTATGCCAGTCATACCTCTGTTCTTTTTTCTTTTAGCCTTTGTTTGGCAAGCTGCTGTAAGTTTTCGATAAGATCTTTAACACTATCCTAGAAAATTCATTATTTATTCGATAAAAATTATAACAATTGATGATGATAAGATCAAATAAGTCTGACAGTATGAACCTTCAATTCAAACATTGAAATTTCGAATAGCCGCGAGAAATCAGGCTCGTCCCATTTCCCAATTTTAATCCTTTTTCCGGCGAAGTACCCTATTAGATTAGGGTCCCTTACAATATCTAATTGTGGGTATGAAAGTTATTTGTGGTAATCAAAGACTCTTATTACAAATTTCAACTTCATTTGAATTTCTGAACATTTTTTTCTATTTCTAGAATTCATTTCTTGGTGTCAAAATAGGATATGTGATATAAAAATGGAGGATCTATTATCTTTTCTCGTTTTTCTTTTTCAAAAAATGATCTTGGAGGTTGTGTAATGCTTACTCTCAAACTTTTCGTTTACACAGTAGTAATATTCTTTGTTTCTCTCTTCATCTTTGGATTCCTATCCAATGATCCAGGACGTAATCCTGGACGTGAAGAATAAAATAAAAATTTTTTTTTTATTGCTTGATTTTACAATTTTCTTAAGATTTTCTTTTAGCTATTCCACACATTTAACTAGGAAAAAAATAAATAAGGGGTTTGCAAAATTTTAAAGAAAAAAATAAAAAGTCATCAACGGAAACGGAAAGAGAGGGATTCGAACCCTCGGTACGAATAACTCGTACAACGGATTAGCAATCCGCCGCTTTCGTCCACTCAGCCATCTCTCCCAATCGAAAAAGATAATTACTATGTTACAGTACACATCAAGTAAGGATTAAAGAAAGTATTTCTTTCACATTCTTTATCGTTATTATATAATTAGAAATTCCATTTAGATGCTCGAAAGATCCAAATAGAAAGATAAATAAAGAAGACCTTCTTGCTTTTATTTTGTTCGAAGTGCCTTTTGGGCCTGGCCCGGTCAATACCCAGCCGGGCCTTTTTTTCTTCCAATGAATTCACTTTATTTTTTATTTATAGGCAACATACTCTAAATAGCCAATTTGGTATCTGTGTAACAATTTCCGTTCTGGGGTTTACATATACTTATAATTTTTGTTATAATGGAAATTGAGATTTAGAAGGATTTTTGATTCAAAAGAATCAATCAATTAGGTATGTATCAATTTGTATTTTCTTATGTCATTAGGCAAACCAAATTTTAGATTCAAATCCAAGAATCATTCACGAATTGTCAGTCAAGGAATAGTTAATGGTTCCCTTTTGTCATAAATTTTTATTTTTTTGAGTGAAAATCTACATTTGATTTTTCAATAGAAAAGTCCGTGGAAGTTTTTCGGCATTGTGTGTTTTGAGATACTATACAATCAATCGAAGGCGTAGATCAAATACAATCAAAAGGGGAATAAAAGGTTTCTTTTCTAATTTTTCTAAATTTAGAAAAAGGATTAAATAAAGGGATGCAATATGCAAGTAGAATAAACTAAAAAAAAGGGGGGGGGGAATTTTTTCTCCTATTGTGTATCGTTTTGGCGGCATGGCCGAGTGGTAAGGCGGGGGACTGCAAATCCTTTTTCCCCAGTTCAAATCCGGGTGCCGCCTCATCAACAAACGAATTGAAATCTCTTATTCTGTTGTACTGTTTTATTCTGTTCTGGGAATAGCAAAGCAATTGATCTATGATATAGCAATTGATCTAGGATCAATTTTTACTTTCAAGGGCACGAAAAAAAAAAAAAGGAAAGGGCCCTCGTATTTTAGTAATAGATTCCATTACTAACATTCCTTTGTAATGTCATTGTGTATTTTACTTGTGTTTATTCTTTCCCGATTAGAAATCAAATAGGAATTTTTGAAATGGATTTTTTTCGTTCATGAATAGTGTTCCGACAGAATCCTTTTTTGACTCTGGACCATTCATTCTACTATTATTAGTGAGCAATAATGGAATAATTCTATCATAGAGATAAGGGACATAATTCACATGGATATAGTAAGTCTCGCTTGGGCTGCTTTAATGGTAGTCTTTACATTTTCCCTTTCACTCGTAGTATGGGGAAGAAGTGGACTTTAGAAGCACTCCTACTTTAGTTGAGGAATGAAACTGTTTTATAAATCGTTCTGCAACGCATTTTTTATTTAAATTGAAATAATTTTCAAATAAAAAAATCTTCATTTCGAAATTCCATTGGATTCTAGTTTGGATTCTAGTGGAGAAATGTACTCTATAAAGAGTAAAACAATTATTTGAGATTCATCGGAATAAATAGATATATCAAAGAAATAGAATTGGGTCCTACGTCAATTCTATATATGCATTAATAATACAATATTAACTACATATATTGAAGTTAGAAGCTAATATAGTATACCAAGTTTATTATAAAGTCAAGTATAACTTTATATACTACTATAACACTAATAGAGAGTATGGTAAGTAAGAAATAAATTTCTTACTTACCATACTCTCGGATCTCATAGAATACCGCCGACTATAGCCCGTGGATTTCATTTAAGACGCAAAAATAGAATACTTTTCTTTTGATTTCTTCAACTATTGATAATAATTCAGAAGTCAAGTTTAATTTAAAGTAATTAATTATTTTGACTTTCTGTTTTTACGTAAATGATAAGTAGAAAAGCAGTAGGAACTAAAATGAACAGTGCAGTAGCAATAAATGCAAGAATATTTACTTCCATAATCTCATCGTTTTTTTATTTCACAATAACTCGGGATTTAATCCCATAGAGATGATAAATTTTTCGCCTGTCAATTCAATGAATACATTAACTATCGATGATTTTGAATCGGATCAATATCATGAATAACAATATCTGAGCTATTAAATTAATTCGTCGTCGAGAATTGAATAGTATAACATACGAAGATCCTTTATCCATATCGAATCCAAGATTGGATTCCCGGACCAATCAAAAATTCATTTATTTATTTTATGTTCTTTCTTTTGTATAACCTACCTTAGGTCTTCCTTGTAGAACCATCAACTGAAGTATCATCTAACCACCCATCTGTTTCCATTAACTACAAAACCCCAACAAACAATACAAGCGAAGTGGAAAAAGAGAGGAATTAGGTTCTAAATTTTAATGATCCAAATTTCTTTGGAAGAAAAAGAAGTATGAGAAATATGAGTCCGGGAGAAAAGATGGAATATTTTATCAACTTCACTATTTTAGTTCTTTTCATTTTAGTTTAGGGTTTGTTCTTTCTTCGATAGAATCCGGAAAAAAAAAAGAGGGGAAACCCCTTCGGAATTCAATTGCTCTCTGTCCCTTCTTTGACAGAAAATGGAGAGGCGAATTGATTTACTTATTGGATTGGATACGTCGGGACTGACGGGGCTCGAACCCGCAACGTCCGCCTTGACAGGGCGGTGCTCTAGCCTATTGAACTACAATCCCAGGGAAATAAGAAGAGATCTTGCAGAAAATTAGGATTCTTTTTTATTCTCTTGTATCAGGTCAGGTATTTCTTAAGGGTTCTATAAAGTAGATTGGCGAATTGTTGGGCCGAGCTGGATTTGAACCAGCGTAGACATCTTGTCAACGAATTTACAGTCCGTCCCCTTTAACCACTCGGGCATCGACCCAGCGTCTAATTTATTTTAGACGTTCCATAAGCCACTTCCTTTCGTTTCCCAGGCAGACTTTACAAATATATATCACTTGATATAAAATAGAAAGTCCCACTAAGTAGACTAATAGAAGGGCTTGACAAATAGAGATCACTTGATAGGAAATACCGCTCCTATAGTCTTGAGTCTTGTATACCCCCAGAGGGACTTGAACCCTCGTTTTCTCCGTGAAAGAGAGATGTCTTAACCACTGGACCATAGGGGCGGCCCTGTGGCCATCATAATATAACTCAATAACTTAATATAACTCAGGCTGAGAGCCACCAAAAGGAGACACATAAGATATAACCTAAACGAAGACGCATAGGATATAAACAAACGGAAAAACTCGTTAAATATTCGGGGGTTTAATGGGAATCAAACTTTACCATTAAAGTTACAACCTTAAAACTTGATTTCATTGGTCTTTTTCGTCTTTATATCTCTCAGTGACAAAGGGTTATACCTTGGATCCAAGATCTACCACTCTGCAGTAGATTCAAGGTGGTTTACCTAAATATGATTTTTTTTTGTCGGTCAAATTATATTGAGCCCTAAGTCATACTGTCAATTGACGACACGACAGCACAGCACAAGAGGGCAATAAACGAGGCGAGAACGCGCCGATATAAATTAGGTATCCCGCGTTCATTAATACAACAAAGTTTTCTGGTATTAAATATTCAAGTAGAAGTAGATTCAATATTCAAGTAGATTAGAATATCAATACCGTTATACATTATAATATAAGAAACTGAATCAGTTTTGATATTCTAAAAAAAATCCCAAAGCATAGTAAGCCCAAGTGGGAGAATTCCGTTTCTAAGACTGTTTTAGAAATTCCGTTCCGGTTGCATCTCTTAATTGCATCTCTTAATTGCATCTCTTAAAAATGACAATTTAAGTTCAGTATAAATTTTTATTCCACTCATAGATTCCAGTCAAAGATTCATAGAATCGAAATTCCATCATTGCTAGATCTATAGGATAGTATTTGATGGATAATGCGCCAGCCAAAATGGTATTTCTTTTTTTTTTTTTTTTGAGAGAATTCGATATGGATGAATATAAATAACTGACAATTTCAAAATAATCCGGGATAGACGCAATGTCC